ATTTTCTTTGATTTGTTATTTTGAGTTGTATGTAATGCAGCTTTCCTTTTGTTTTCTTTATTATTGATAGGAATTTTCTTGTTAAGACCCTATGAATCAATTGAAACCTCAGATTCATACTAGAACCACGATGATTCAATAAAACCATCAAAGTAAGTCCAAAGATTTCATGAGTAAGAACCCTTGGATCATCATTTATTCAAGTTTGTGCTTTGAGCAAAATCAAAGCGGAAATAGGGAATTTGAAAGAAGAAAAATCTTGCAATTGAAAATTTTTTCTTTAGAAAAAATTTTTGAATCCGGCCGCGGGGTCTGAATATTAAGTATGAATCATAGTTCGAATACTTCGTGATCTATTTCATATATTCCGTGCTCCAGATACTAGAATGAATATCCGACGGGGTAAAACCATCTCTATCAAGACGACAGATCCATTCTCGGTACTATCAATAGGATCAATTAGAACAAGTCGCACACTCATATTCCGGAAATACAGAAACAAAAAAATTTCGCGGTCGAACTACCAATCAACTAAAATAAAAATAAAAATCCGAGACCTAAATGCTTATTTAAAAGGTAGTATCTTGTAAATTGAATTCTAATTCATTGAAATTCCGTCCAGTAAAACGGACGAATTATAAATCTCCAAAATAATAGACAGGAATATCGCAAATAGAGCCATTGCGATACCCATCAAAGGAGTAGTTCCCCATCCAGGAGCTACTTTACCATATTCCGAATTCAAAGGTTTCAATAACCCCCCTGCAGAAGTCATTTTTGGACGAGCTCTAGAACTACCCTCAACTGTTTGTGCAGCCATAAATCCTATTTTTTATTCATTGAGATCTGTTGACTTTGTATACCATTCCGTTGTAAATAAACGATCTTATCACGGATCCATTGTGGTCTTGAAATTATAGAATAATGGAAACAGCAACCCTAGTCGCCATCTCTATATCTGGGTTACTTGTAAGTTTTACTGGGTACGCCTTATATACTGCTTTTGGGCAACCTTCTCAACAATTAAGAGATCCGTTCGAGGAACACGGGGACTAGTTTGAAGTCGAAGTAATGGGCCTCCCAATATTGGGAGGCCCATTACTTCAATTGAGATAATAAATGAGATAATAAAATGAGATAATAAAAAAAATTCATTTTTTAGTTGGAACTTTAGGCGGTTCTCGAAAAAAGATAGCGAAAAAGATGATCCCTAGAGTCGAGACTAAGAGGAATGTATAAACCAATGCTTCCATAAATTCGATCGTGGTTTCCAATTATAGCTTCCATACCTGTTTATTTGGGATCATCTCCCGGATTAACGAAAAAAAAAAAGAATCAAAAAGAGCGGCGATTTCAATCCAGATTTCTCCAGTACCTTATACCTTATTTCAAAATGAAAAATAACAAATCAAAATAGAAGCAGAAGCGAGAAACCCAAAATAGCGGAGCAGTACTGCATCAGACTACTTGTCTTCTTGTAGTTGGATCTCCAAGTTTTTGGAATACTCCAAATTCCACTTGAGCATCCAAATCCGGGTCAATACCAGCAAAAACATCTCTGAACAAGGTTCTAGCACCATGCCAAATGTGTCCGAAGAAGAAAAGCAGAGCAAATGAAGCGTGTCCAAAAGTAAACCAGCCCCTTGGACTGCTACGAAAAACACCATCGGATTTCAAAGTAGCACGATCTAATTCAAAAATTTCACCCAATTGAGCACGTCTAGCATATTTTTTCACAGTAGCAGGATCACTATAACTCACTCCATTCAGTTCGCCACCATAGAACTCAACGGTTACACCTACTTGTTCGACACTATACTTCGATTCTGCCCTTCGAAAAGGCACGTCGGCTCTAACAATTCCATCTCCGTCTACCAAAACAACTGGAAATGTTTCAAAAAAAGTAGGCATACGACGTACAAAAAGTTCACGCCCTTCTTTATCTCTAAAGATAGGGTGCCCTAACCACCCGACAGCTATTCCATCCCCGTTATCCATTGAACCCGCTCTGAATAATCCCCCTTTCGCAGGATTATTTCCGATGTAATCATAAAAAGCTAATTTTTCAGGAATTTTAGACCAAGCTTCTGATAAACTTTGATTTTCGGCTAGTCCAGCACTGACTCTTCGATATATTTCTTGCTGAAAGTATCCCTGATCCCATTGATAACGGGTGGGACCAAATAATTCGATGGGGGTAGTTGCTGAACCATACCACATAGTTCCAGCAACAACAAACGCTGCAAAAAAGACAGCAGCGATGCTGCTGGAAAGAACGGTTTCAATATTGCCCATACGTAATCCTTTGTATAGGCGTTGAGGTGGGCGGACACTAAGATGGAATAAGCCTGCTAAGATGCCCAATGTCCCTGCTGCAATATGATGAGAGGCTATTCCTCCTGGAACAAAAGGATCAAAACCTTCCACACCCCATGCTGGATTTACAGATTGTACCCTTCCAGTTAGTCCATACGGATCGGACACCCATATTCCAGGACCATACAATCCTGTTACATGAAATGTCCCAAAACCAAAGCAAGCCACTCCTGAGAGAAATAAATGAATTCCAAAGATTTTAGGCAAATCCAAAGAGCGTTTTCCCGTACGGTCATCGACAAATATTGCTAGATCCCAATACACCCAATGCCAGATAGCTGCCAAGAAGCACAAGCCCGAAAACACAATATGTGCCCCGGCTACACCTTCGTAACTCCAAATACCCGGATTCGTTACCGTCCCCCCCGTAATACTCCAACCGCCCCATGACTCGGTTATTCCTAAACGAGTCATGAAGGGTATAACGAACATGCCTTGTCTCCACATTGGATCAAGAACTGGATCGGAGGGATCAAAAACAGCTAATTCATATAGAGCCATTGAACCGGCCCAACCCGCAACCAGGGCTGTATGCATTATATGGACAGCAATCAAACGACCGGGATCATTCAATACGACGGTATGAACACGATACCAAGGCAAACCCATGGGACTACCCCTTTATTAATAAAAAATAGACACTATGTAACTTTATTGCATTGAAAAAAAACTATGCTATGTGCCCTCCCTTCTTTTTTCAGGGAATTATCTCGAAAAAAGGATTAATATTAATATTTGTTCTATTCTATTAGTAATAATGGAAGAGTTCGGTTCGTAGGAAAAAAGAGAAGCAGATCTATTCTATACTCGATAAGGACCAATACGCAATGGGGGCTGATTCCCTTTTCTATGAGCAAATGCATCCATATTTGGTCATCATTCAAAAGACCTATTCGTAAGAATTCTCCTTTATTTTATGAACTTAGTCAATCGATATATAAACTAAGATAACAGCCAATATTATTAAGACAAGAAGCTTATTATTACGCTTCCACATCAAAGTGAACTAGAGTACTTAATTATTTTTTTTTATGCCTATTGGTGTTCCAAAAGTACCTTATAGAAGTCCCGGGGACAAGCATCCATCTTGGGTTGACATATAGTGCGACTTGTCAGATCTATTGGGTCATATGGGATTTCCCCATTCTCTCCCCCGATCGAGATATCCTCTGTTTCGCCCAAAAAATTTGATTGAATTCTCAAAAATTTGTAGCGTGAAATGAAATGAAGTGCAATTAGATCTATTTCGTGAGGAGGTATCCAGCTTAATATTAGCAATAAATCAATTTTATGGTCGTCTTGGCTGGACCAAAAAAATGAGGTATCCAGGCTCCGTTTAGCAAAAACCAATTGGTAATATATCTATGATTATTACTTATACCAGAAATGATTCCATTTAGAACTTTATTCGAAATAGGAGTGATCTCAAACCAAACTGTTAATCAGCGGATCAAACTGTTAATAAATAATCAACGGAATAATAAATATGATGAATACGTCAAATATTGGGCGGAAGATATGAAAGAAATGAATTCAAAAAAAGGGGGGAAGTCATAACAAAAAAGAGACGTGGTATTGGGGCCATTTGTCCTATATGTGCAAATCAAAATCGGGCGGATCCTTACTCGGAGTAGAGCATAAACCTAAAAAATTGGAAGAAGCCCATTCAATTCAGGAACAAGAAAAAGGCATCGTTATTTTTGGATTGGATCGCGATGAAAAAATACATCAATGAAAAGTTAGTTCAATAAGTCGATAAGTTTAGTGAATTGCTTTTTTATATTAGAATATAATAGGTATAGGAAAACCGGCTAAACGCATCGTTCTTGAAAAATGAAAGAAAAGCCCCCTCGATAGAAGGAGCCTGCTAGGAAAAAAGAAAGGAAAAGGGCTGGGAGCTACACATTGATTTTTGTTTCGCAAGTTTTGTCGAACCGTATGCATCAAAAGATGCCTGTACGGCTCCGAAGGGATACAGTTTTATCCTAATCAACCGACTTTATCGAGAAAGATTACTTTTTTTAGGTCAAATGGTTGAGAGTGATATCTCGAATCAACTTATTGGTATTATGGTATATCTCAGTATAGAGAACGAGACCAAGGATTTGTATTTATTTATCAACTCTCCTGGCGGATGGGTAATACCCGGAATAGCAATTTATGATACTATGCAATTTGTGCGACCAGATGTACAGACAATATGCATGGGATTGGCCGCCTCCATGGGGTCTTTTCTCCTGGCCGCAGGAGCAAGTACCAAACGTCTAGCATTCCCTCACGCTTGGCGCCAATGAGTTTTTTATTTGAGAGAAAAAAGAAGACTATGCCTTCGCCATATTAATTTTTAAGATTAAGTAATAATAGCATGGCACTTTGAATTCGATATGAAAATTGTTAGTGTTTTTTTTTTTCAAAATATTCGATTATGTATCGAAGCAGTAGTATGAGAGAAAGGAGTGGTATTCCGAGTTTATCTTACCTATCGTAGGCCTATTGCAGCGTCACAAACTTTTTTCACACTGGAAGGTTATTAATAATATTTATGGTATGAAAGAGTACGAAAAAAAAAAAAGACACTTTGGGATTGCTGAATCACAAACGAAATAAATAGATAAAGCAACGGAGCCATCATAGTATTTTTGAACTCCTAAAAAAAAGAAGGGTGGTAATTGGATCATTTACCGATCTGGATATAACCAATTTTTCTCCTTGTTTGATGAAAGGTAAAAAGCAAATTCCATTAATCCCATTGGCGAGCCGTATGCAATGCTAAAAAAATGCCCGTACGGTTGTTCAATTCTATCTTTTTCTTTATCTCTTCCACTCGGCTAATCGTGCGAGATAGAGGAACCTTTTTTTAGGTTCTAATATATCATCAGGGTCATGATCCATCAACCTATTGGCGCTTTTTATGGGGCACAAACGGGAGAATTTATCCTGGATACGGAAGAACTACTGAGACTGCGCGAAATCCTTACAATGGTTTATGTACAAAGATCGGGCAAGCCCTTATGGGTTGTATCCGAAGACATGGAAAGGGATACTTTTATGTCAGCAACAGAAGCCCAAGCTCATGGAATTGTTGATCTTGTAGCGGTTGGATAAAACATAGCAGTGACTCCTTATCCTTAATCCTTAAGGGTTTAATAGAATAGTAAATATAAACAGAAGAAATTCATAATCATATGGTTAGGATCGATCTAAACCACCCCATAATGGATAATTCAGCGTGCCAACTATTAAACAACTTATTAGAAACCCAAGACAGCCAATCAGAAACGTTACAAAATCCCCCGCTCTTGGGGGATGCCCTCAGCGCCGAGGAACATGTACAAGGGTGTATGTGCGACTCGTTTCAATCATGGGCTGAGACAAAACAAAAGAAAGAAAACATTTTTGAAGTATGAACGATCAGTACCAGTGAATCGGATAGAATGGAAGAAGAAGAACTGCATTCACTAGCTAAAAAAAAATAGATCTATCATATCTTTCTATTGTGTATGAAATTTATGGTTTCCACTGGCGCAAATTAAACCTGCAATTTAAGGTGAGAAAGAATTCCCCATTGGTAACAAATAGTTACCCCATTAAGCGGGGGAAATACTATAAAAAAAAGCAGAAAGATTATCTTTCTACTCTTGCAAGAACGGACTAACAGGGTCAGCTACCCCACCAATCTTCATAATTAAATACCGTTACTGTATAAGGTCTATCTCGTTATGAAAGACCTATTACTAGAAAATTCATGGGTCGGGCCTAAGAGTGGTAACTGTACAAGTTACCAATAGAATTGATTAAATGAAGGAAGTGGCTCCGGTGTATAGAGAGGGCCTCACCGTTTAAGAAGTAATCATAGAGACGACGGAACCCACAATTTCTTTATCTATTTAGTACTTTATTTATTTATTTTTACTATTTTATTTCCAATGCCTCGAAAAAAGGGAAAAGAGTGGTCGGTAAGGTTAGAGTAGCAAAAGTCGTTGGAATTTTTATTTTATAAATTGGAAGAGTCCGTTTTGTTATTAATAGACTAGTAAAGGGGAAAAGAATAACTGAAAGAAAGGAAATCAATTAGTTATTCATCAAAGTTTCATTTATTCAATGACCAGAATTAGACGAGGATATATAGCTCGGAGACGTAGAACAAAAATGCGTTTATTTGCATCAAGCTTTCGCGGGGCTCATTCAAGACTTAGTCGAACAAGTACTCAACAGAAAATAAGAGCTTTGGTTTCGGCTCATCGTGATAGAGATAGACAAAAAGGGGATTTTCGTCGTTTGTGGATCACTCGAATAAATGCAGTAATTCGCGTAAATCTGGTATCCTATATTTATAGTCGATTAATACACAATCTGTATAAGGCGCAGTTGGTTCTTAATCGTAAGATACTTGCACAAATAGCTATATCAAATAGGAATTGTCTTTATATGATTTCCAATGAGATCCTAAAAAAAGGAAATTGGAAGGAGTCCATTATAATTTTTAAACGGAGTTCTCTGGAGAATGAACTCCAGGAAGGTAGAGTAGAAATAATATGATAAAGTCGTCAAAATGAGCGAACACGCTAAATAAAAAAAGATTTATTTTATTCTTCTTCCCCAATTTTTTTTCTTACGATACGACTACTTCTCGGATTTTTTGAACAAAACGCCCATCTGGGTTTGAGTTCCGATTGGAATTTTTATTTATTTGAGTTCCGATTGGAATTTTGATTTAATTGAAGAGTAAGCCTATTTTTTTCTGGTTCGAAGACCTGGAGTTCTAGTGAGCGACCCACTTCTTTCAAATTGTTTGTCATTATTAAGAAAAGGTAACGAAGATAAAATACGAGCTTGTTTTATAGCAATAGTAATTAATCGTTGTTCTTTTAAGGTCAATCTATTCACCCGTCTAGATAATATTTTTCCTTGTTCACTAAGAAATCGATTAATTAAAGTCATGTTTCTATAATCAATTCGATCCCCCGATTGTATCGGGGGCAAACGCCTACGAAAAGATCGCTTGGTTTTAAGAAAGAGTCGCTTGGTTTTAAGAAAGAGTCGCTTGGTTTTAGTTTTATCCATAATTTGTTTATTCCTTATCTATAAAATCCCATTTCGATGAAATCGAAAAATGAGGTTATAGAATCAATTAGAAGATTTGTTTTGTCTATATTTATTTATTTGTTTTTATTTCAATATATGAAATAATATAGATATATATCTATATTATTTTTTCATGTTACTTGCAATAGTGACACACAACCACGCGGTTCGACTCTAGCTATTTTTTTATCTCCCCATGAAGTGTATGTTTGTAACAATAGAGACAGAATTTTCTCAATTCCAATCGACTAGGTGTATTGTGTCGATTCTTTTGAGTAATATATCTGGAAATACCCCTTAATTCCTTATTAACACCGTTTCGAACACAACTAGTACATTCCAAAATAACCCTTACTCGGACATCTTTACCCTTGGCCATGGCCCTCCTTTGGGTTTTTGATTGACCCAACTTTTCTATTTTCCGACCCGAACCGAATAAGAAACAAGGGACAAAAAAAGAAAAGTTATTAACCACTCAAAAAAAAATTCTGAAATAAAGATTTTATTGCAATCAATTATAGTAAATAAATAGGAAATAATAAGTAATACAAAAATTGCTAACTAGATTGCTAATCCCAGTACACATTTAAGTATCGTGTAATGTAGGCTACTCTTACACTCGCCACATTTCCATTTCTGTTTTCTTTCACTGTCTATTTTCTTTTAACTGGATATTTAATTTAATTGGAGCCTGAACCCGAGTTTCACTGAGATTGAAGTCCCATTTTTCTTTCGCTTTCCTCCTTTATTCTATCTATTTAATTGTAAAAAGAAAGAGGGGAAAGAGAGATTAGTCACAAATATTTGATTCTAGCTCTAATCTTCTTCACTCTGTTCCAGTTCAATAACTAGAATGAAAAAAAAGGAAATGTCAACGCGTCCGGGAATAAACGGTTAATTTCTATCAATAACCCTGCTAAAGACCCGAACCATAGAGTACTTAGTACCGGTGCCACGGAAAGATATGTTTTTAGATCTCGCATTGAAAATCCTCCTTCTTTTTTGTTTTTGTATTCCCTATTGTAATAGATTATGGTAAGAGATGTATATGGAGTTAAAGGCCACTTGTATTTGTGGCGCGGAATCCTTAATTCAAATTGAAATGCGCAATGAGTCAGTAGTGATTCAGTAGATAAGATTTTTTTGTCTTTTTTTTCTTAAAGCAGAAAAATGGTCCGCTTTACGCCTGAGAATTCCCAAGAAAAATAATAATTTATTATTATTATATGTTATATGATATGAGACCAAAAACAAGAAAAGGCAAGATCCATTTTGCATATCAATAGAGGGAATAAAAAAAGAAGGATGTGGAAAACAAGACGGGGATTCTTTACAATGATACTGTAGACCCATTGAAAGGGATGTAGCGCAGCGTGGTAGCGCGTTTGTTTTGGGTACAAAATGTCACGGGTTCAAATCCTGTCATCCCTACCAATTACCGCTCAGAGCAGCAGCAGTAACGCAAGATCCTTTTTTTTTTAGGTCGATTTATAATTTTGACATACATAATCTAGCATTTTATGATATATGATAGTATACACATACAAGAATTGTTGGGGTAAAAAAAAATATACTTTTTACTTATTGCCAGTCTTTTCTTTTCCGTTGTGATAAGAAAGCGCTCTTAGTTCAGTTCGGTAGAACGTGGGTCTCCAAAACCCAATGTCGTAGGTTCAAATCCTACAGAGCGTGATTCCGCTCTTGTTGTCTTAGATCGAAAATCACACACGTTGAACTGAAATAATAAATAATTGAACAGCAATCTGAATTTGACCCTGCCCTGACCCCCCTCGGATTAAATTAAAGAAAGGAGGGGGTCAGTTAAAAAAAGAGATGTTAATTAATCAAAGGTCCAACTGATCACCACGTCTGTATTGTAAATATGCGGTTACGAATAATCCAGCCAAAGTAATAGGAATTAGACCTAAGACGATTCCAAATAGAAAGACTTCAATCATTTGAATTTTTTTTTCTTTTTTTTTTTTTTGAAAGGTTAAAAAGAGGGGTAATATCTATCCCTAAATAGTAATCCGTCTTGCCTAGGAATCTCAATAACCAATAATTCGGAATTGACGTGGTACGGCAAGGAACTAGACAATATGTGAAATACCACAGAAAAATTTCTTTTTATGAATTATTCATTCAATTAATTTCAAATAAGTCCTATCTTACTCAGACCAATAAATAGAGCCGAGGTTATAGTTAAAGCTGCTAGGAGAAAACCAAAATAACTAGTTATAGTAGGCATGACGGAGCTAAAGGAAATATGTTCTTTTTATACATATGTTTATAAAGCACTTCCCTAAGTTTCAACTTTACGAGGATAAGCAAAAATACCCCACCAATTGAAAGACTACCTTCAATTGAAAGTTTTTGATTCTTCAAGTATTCTCGAAGGTACTAACAAAAATGAGTGACAGGGATAAAAAAAGAAAAAAAATTCATCGCCCTTTTCTTTTACATCGACCCATCCCACGATTCTGAATCAACGGATTGAGTGGGCAACTCTTGAGTCAACTAATATTAAAATAATAATAAA